GAAGACCACCAGGTCGTGAAGCTTATCCAGGAGATGTTTTTTATTTGCATTCACGCCTTTTGGAAAGAGCTGCTAAATTAAGTTCTCGGTTAGGTGAAGGAAGCATGACTGCTTTACCAATAGTCGAGACCCAATCAGGAGACGTTTCAGCTTATATTCCTACTAATGTAATTTCCATTACAGACGGACAAATATTCTTATCCGCCGATCTCTTCAATGCTGGAATCCGCCCTGCTATTAATGTGGGGATTTCCGTTTCCAGAGTAGGATCTGCCGCTCAAATTAAAGCTATGAAACAAGTGGCGGGTAAGTTAAAATTGGAATTGGCCCAATTCGCCGAATTAGAAGCCTTTGCGCAATTCGCTTCTGATCTAGATAAAGCTACTCAGAATCAATTGGCAAGAGGTCAGCGATTACGTGAGTTGCTCAAACAATCCCAATCTGCGCCTCTCACCGTGGAGGAACAGATAATGACTATTTATACCGGAACGAATGGTTATCTTGATTCATTAGAAATCGGACAAGTAAGGAAATTTCTCGTTGAGTTACGTACCTACTTAAAAACGAATAAACCTCAGTTCGAAGAAATCATATCTTCTACCAAAACATTCACCGAAGAAGCAGAAATACTTTTGAAAGAAGCTATTCAGGAACAGAAGGAACGCTTTTTAGTTCAGGAACAAGTATAAATAAATTAATCACTTGGAATCTTTAACTTTAAAATTTAAAATTAGAATACTAATAAAATAATAGAAAATAAAATAGAAAAAAAATAATATATATACAAAAATAATATAATATAATAGAAATATGAAATATAGAATAATAATAGACGATATAATATATGATATACTACTAAAATGATAAAATACTCAATATATGGATATATGGAGAAAAATTGCGTCCAATAGGATTTGAACCTATACCAAAGATTTAGAAGACCTCTGTCCTATCCATTAGACAATGGACGCTTTTGTATTCCAATTTTTTTTCTTTGATAATTTTTTTTTATAAAAAAAAAAGAATACACAAGATAATTTTCCAAATTAAGAAATTATAATTAAATATTTTACCTATTATTAGATATAGATTCTATATAGGATATATATATTCTATAGTATATAGAAACTATATAAACTATATAGAACTATTCTATATAAGAGAAATTAATATATAAATACTAAAATTATTATATTATTTATATTTTCTATTTTTTCGATTTTCTATTATTTATATTAATGTTTCTATGTAATAAAAAATATTAATATAATTAATAATTAATTAATAATTAAAAAAGAATTATTAATATGATAATATTAAATAGTATTCTATAAGATAATATTCTAGAATTTAGTATTTTTTTGTATTCATATTCTTTATTATTAATATTTAATAATGGAATTATTTAATAATATAAAAAAAATAAAAAAAAAATATATGTAAGTTCTATTAAATATTTTAATTTTCGTTAAATTAATATATTTATTATTCCATTAAATTGGTATTATTTATTATTATTTATTTGTATTATTTACATTACTAATTTAAATTAGTAACGTTATTATTAATAATAATATAATAATTAATAATAATATAATAAGATAGATTCTATATACTATATAATAATATATATAAACAATAATAATTAAAATATTCAAAAAAATATATAATATTAAAAAGAATATATGGATTATAGAAAGATTATCGCGAGTTTTTAGAGAGTATAGAGATCTAGAGCGGGTAGCGGGAATCGAACCCGCATCGTTAGCTTGGAAGGCTAGGGGTTATAGTCGACGTTGATTTATCATCTTTAACGTCTCTAATTCAAAACCGAACATGAAACTTTGGTTTCATTCGGCTTCTTTATGGGATATGGATAAATTTCCAGCTATAAGATAGAAGATAGAAGATAAGACGGGAGTGAAAACAAATTGACCCATAACATCTATGTTAGCTTTTCGGTATTCAAAACAAGGTACTTTATAGATGATCCCTCTAGCCAATTGGGATTCAAATTTCCCAATTAACAACTCTTCTAGTTACTTCGTTCTCTATTTCTATTTGATAGAATCCTTAGGAAAAGGGTTTTGTTTCCACCGAGGTAAAACAAGAGTCGATGACGATAGTAAACCAAAGTCATCGTTTAATACTTAATTTTGCTTCAATTTCGACTATATAAAAATAAAACAAGGAAAACGTTGAAGATTTAGTTACGATTAGAAATAAACTTTTCTGTCTTTTTCCATAGATCCTTTACTTATACTTAATTCAATTGAAAGGATTGATCCAATTAAAATAAAAAAAATTATGTTTCGTAATTTAATAATCCAATTTTTCAATTTCTAATTGACTGTTGGATAAAAATCACGAGAATGTATATTTTTCCTCGAATTTTTCATTGAGAAGGTAAAGGATTAAATCGTTTTAAGAAATAAAGTTTTTCATCCGAATATGAGCCAAGGGATCCCTTAACTATTCGTTTCAATTACTAGAACGAATCACACTTTTACCACTAAACTATACCCGCTACGATACAATTATCGTATATAATGAACTTTTTGTCGAGTAAGACAATGGAACATTTTGAATATATTTTATTATTTTCATTTAATTAATTTGATATTTTGAATATTTTTTATTTAATTAGTTATTAAGTTAACTATTTATTTCTATTTCAATTGCTATATTTCAATTTGAAATTTTTATTAATTTTGAAATTATATAAATAATAATTTCAAAATTAATAAAAAATAGAAAATAATCATAGAAATTCTAAAAATATATAATTAAATAAATTCAATAATTAAATAAATTCAAATTAATATAAATTAAATATAGAATATATTTTTAGAATAGAAAAATAGAAAATTTTGAATTCTATAGAATTCGAAATATATATTTAATAAATATAGAATAAATAGAGAATTCGAATATATATTATTATATAATAATAAAAAAAAAGTAATAATAAAATTATGATTATCGAAAGTAAAAAAGAGAGAGGCAAAGCCTTTTTTTTTTTCAAGCCTTACTTGTTGTATAATGTAACTACTTGATATGGAGTCGAACATAATAATTATACTTATAATTATCCTTTTTCAATCGGGAGAGATGGCTGAGTGGACTAAAGCGTCGGATTGCTAATCCGTTGTACGAGTTATTCGTACCGAGGGTTCGAATCCCTCTCTTTCCGGTTCCAGTGATGACTTGAATTTTTTTATCTTTTCTTTCAAATTTCGAAAATCTTTTTGCTTTATTTCTTATTTCAATATTCTATTTCATTTTCTATTTAAACTATTTAAATAAATTAAAAAATGAATAATTTGAATATTTCATTTATTAATAGTTCTTTCTAATTTCGAATTTTTCTTTTTATTGAATATTTCATTTCTATTTAATATTTCTAGTTAAAAATGGAAATTTCCAATTTGTTTATTTATATTAATATTTCTATGGCAAATTCTATTTAAAATATTAATTTAAAACGAAAATATAGATTCATTCAAATCGAGATGTAGAATAGATAAAGACTGGGTAAAAAGAAATAACATACTAAGAACATTTTAAAATCAAGAAAACCCTTCGAATTTTTATTCTATTCTTCACGTCCAGGATTACGCCCAGGATCATTAGATAAAAACCCAAAGATGAAGAGAGAAACAAAGAATATAACTATTGTGTAAACAAAGAGTTTAAGAGTAAGCATTATAAAATCTCCAAGATTTTTTTTGGTTTGGAAAAAAAAAAATAGATTATCTATTTTTATACCACATTTTCGATTTTAACACCAAGAAATGAAGTGATTTCTAGAAATAGAAATGAATTTTTCTAAATTGATTTGGAATAAGAGTCGAGTCTTTCTTATAATTTTTTTCATAACTACAATTAGGGCGCTAATAGAATCTGGAATGAAAAAAAAGTTAAGAATGAGAAAAATGGGGGTGATCAAAAATTCTCGCGTTTATACAATAACTTTAATGTTTGAATTAAGAGCTTAGAGTATAAGACTTATCTGATCTTCTCAATTACTATAATTTTTTTTCTCGAATAAATCATGAATTATTTTAGGACAGTATTAAAATCTCATCGAAAACTTACAGCAGCTTGCCAAACAAAGGCTAATAGAAAAAAGAGTAAAGGGATTACTGGCATAACATCTACGATTGGATTCAAAAAAGCGTAGGCTTCAGGCAATTTTGTGAAGAAAAAATTGCTTGAATAAAGGGCAGAATTAAGACAGATACAAATTAAACTAAAACTATTAAGCATAACAAACATTTTGTTCTTGAAGATAATTGTATTTTGATTGATGACTAAGTTATTAATATGTTATTGATATAAAAATGAATCAAAAAAAAAGTAAGGTAGACGAAGAACCCTTCTTTATTTTTATTAAATTTATTGTGTTATTAAACTCACCCAATCAAAAATCCTTCAATTCTCAAATCAAAAAAGAATAGAGGAAATCATATTTTTATACAATATCTTAGTTGAATTATCTATTATGAGCAATCAATTCAGTTGAATTCTATATCTACACATATGAAAATCCGAACAAGCCGGTAATATATTTCCTAGATATTTGGATGGGAATTGACGAAGAACCGCTATTAATATTAGTTTTTATTAGTGTTGAATAGAAATATAAATGGGGCGTAGCCAAGTGGTAAGGCAACGGGTTTTGGTCCCGCTATTCGGAGGTTCGAATCCTTCCGTCCCAGATATTCTCTATAATCTATCATTCTATATAATCTATCAAAAAAAAAAATGGCTCATCCCTTAATTTAACTTCGGTAACTTGAATTGCACTGCACCATATAAGATAGAATATCCAAAATGAATTCCAATGAAAATTCTTTAGTCTATCTGATAAATAAGATGATCTTCGAGTATTTCGATACTGATTTTAGCACTCAGTCTGAAAGAATAACAAAACAATTTCCAATTTTCCCCACATCAGTCTTTTTTATCAACTACTGCATTAAAAAAATTGGATATTTTTTTAACCAATTTCATATTTATTTAAAATCATTAATGAGTTAATCCGAATCTGAATAGGTTTTTTTATATTATGATGATAAAAATATGTTTAAAACAAAACATTATTCAAATAATGATATCTAGATGGAAAATTTAGAAATTGAATCTTTTTAATGATTTTGTAGGAGTCCGTGGAACTTGAATAAATGGGAGATAGACAAATGCATCCTAGGTACTCACTTGAAGACTTAAAAATAGCTTATTTCGTTTTTTTGTCTTATTTCTTGGAATAGTCGAAAATTAGCCAATAGAAATTAAGAAATTCAAATTGGGGATTTCTATGTATTGGTTAAACCGATGACTAGTCAGGATTCCCTAATAAAATGAATTACATACTAGTTCAAAACGAAAGGAATGTTATAGTAAAACTTCGTTTGAAATGATATGGTAAAAAGCAACGCGCGACTTGAAGGACATGATCAACTATGGATTCTTACATCCACCTTATTATACCCTAATAAATAATAATAATATTAAAAAAGAATTAAATAAATAAAAAAACTTAATAATAACTAATAAAGAAAAATAATAAATAAAAAGAAATTTAAATTTAAAATTGAATATTAATTAAAATAATTAATATTAAAAAATAATTAATTATTAAAAAATAATTAATAAATAATATTAATAGAATAGTTTAATAGTTATATCTAATATAATATAATTGGAATTTTTTTATTATTAAATAATATTCTATTCTATATATATGTTTAATATTTAGAATATTATATAGCATATTATAGCTATAATATAGATAGGAATAGGAAAGGAATGAGAGTGCTCCTAACTCGACATAATTTTGTTTGTTATATTTATACACTCGAAATCTCACTTTTTGTTGGAGTATAGTGTAAATCGAAATAGAAAGGATCCAATTCGAGCAAGTTTTAAATCAAATCCAAGAATAAAGTTTTTTAGAATTGACCAAATTATTTTGATTCAAAAGTTCAATAAAGAAAGTATATGATGCAAGAATCAACCATTAATCTGATTCTTTGTTTGATAGAAAGAAATCACAAAAAGTGATATGTTGCATCCAGGTTGAAAGGATTAAAGACCACCGAAGTAATGTCTAAACCCAACGATTCAAGGGAAAGATAAAGGACCCTGGACCAGGGAAATATCGTTTTCAATTGTCTCAACAATTTGATTAGAATGAAGAATAAAAATAGATTCTAAAAGAAACAAAAAAAAAAGAAAGGCGATTAGAGATCACTCAATCAATGAAATGCTTAAAGGATTTCCTTTGACCTAGTTAAATTAAAAGTTATCCAACTTGAGTTAAGAAAGTACAGATGATTTTTTTTTTTTAGAAAGATTCAAATCATAGTTTAATTGATTTGATCATTTTATGGATCTATTTCACATTTGAATTCTATACATACAAAATTTCAAATGATTTGGTTCGAGCCTAGGAGGAGAAAACTTCTTATACGTTTCCGCGGGGGGTTCTACGTCTATCCCAATGATCCGTTTATCGAATCCTTGCAATTGATTTGCTGTTGAATGCCGAAAAGAAGGACGAGATCTTTGGAAAAGTGGGTTTGTATCATTCGATAAAAAATAAAACCTATTTGAATGCTCCAGGTATTAGGTATTTCCTTATAATTTCCTTATAAAATATATCTATATATTTTATATCTATATATTGTAATATATTCTATATATTTTCTATATATTTTTCTATTTATTTCTATTTTTATTTCTATATTAATATTATTTTGCTATCTTTCTATAAATATAGTATTTTTTTTTTTTTTTTTGATTTTGATTTATATTTAATTTGAATTTGAGTAATTTATTTAGTTTTAGTATTTGATTTTTAGTGAATTTCTTTTTATTGAATTTTATTGAAATTCAATTTCAATTAATTCTTTTGTTTTCTTCAGTGTATATTTATTTAGGAACTCAAGATATTCACATTGATATTGACAAGAATGTATCAAATAAATATAATCCCATCTGAGGTAATGGGATTTTATCTGTCGATCTATTTCTACCTGTTCTATCCATTAATTTGAATTGTTTCTTCATTCAAGCGATGGGTTTATTGGGTTTATAGTGATATAAAAGTTTTTTTTGATTGAAAATATATAGAAATTTAATGTTCTAATGAGAATTCACATTTATTTATCAAATTCGATTTATTATATATTTTATTCTATATATTGGAATAGAATATATAAATATATTATATAAATATATAAGTATAAATAAAAAATATATAAGTAAAAAAGTCTTTAAATAAAAAAAAATAAAAAATATATACAATGTATAGGTAGAATAGGTATTCTAAGTGAATCTTAGTAGAATACTAAATAGAATATTCACTAAGTAGATAATATAACTAAAACTAAGAAATGAAACCAATAACTAAAAGTAAGAATAAATAGGGTAATAGACGGAGGGTAATCTAAAAAATTTTATGTTATCTATATTTTTTGATCCTTTTGTCTGGTCAGGATTTATTCGAAATTCTTAATATTTTATTTCTTTTAATTTCTTGTTTTAATTTTTTGTTAGTTTAATGTTTTGATTGTGTCGTGTGATTAAATCGCTTGATTTTTTTTTTTTATTTCTATTTATTTTTATTTAGTTTGATTCCGATTGTATGGACATAATCGAATTTTTTTGGAGGGGTTGCTAACTCAATGGTAGAGTACTCGGCTTTTAAGTGCGGCTAACATCTTTTATACATTTGTATGAAGAAAGGAATTCGTCCATACCATGGGTATAGTTTGTAAGACCACGACTGATCCTGAACGGAATGAATGGAAAAAGCAGCATGTCGTATCAATGGAGAATTCTGAGAATATTTCATTTTTGCCGGATCAGTCCAAACTTTATTTGAATTCTTGGTGCGGAACATAAAAAATGAATTCAAAATTGGGTCAAGTGAATAAATGGATAGAGTCTTATGGTTCCAATTATGGGAAAACAAAAAAGCAACGAGCTTCCATTCTTAATTTGAATGATTATCCGATCTAATTTTACGTTAAAACCAAATTAGTACCTAATGCGGGAAAGGCTTTTCTCTTAACATATTTTCAACTTTCTTTTAATGAGTCCTAACTATTAGTTATTCTCTTCCTATAAAGAAAAGGAGAGGTGAATGTGTAAAAGAAAGAGTATATTGATAAAGATATTTTTTTTTTCCAAAATCAAAAGAGCGATTAGTTTGAAAAAATAAAGGATTTCGAATCATCTTTTTCTCCTATAATACAAATAAACATAAACCAATTAGATGGAAAAAACGAGGATGGGCAGTCCGGTGATGATTTTACCTATTCCCGAGGTATCTATTCGTTTTTTATTATATACATTACTTTAATATACTACTTTGTTTTTACTCTATCGCACTATGTATCATCTAATAACCCCCCAAAAATCCTCTATTCTTGCTTCAATCTAATCTAATATAAAAAATCAATATGCAAAGATATTTAGCCCTAAATAGATCTCGAAAAAACGACCTCCTATACCCATTTATCTTTCGGGAGTATATTTATACATTTTCTCATGATCATAGTTTAAATAGATATCAGAGTTTAAATAGATCTATTTTGTTGCAAAATGCAGGTTATGAGAAAAAATCGAGTTTCTTAATTGTAAAACGTTTAATTACTCGAATCTATCAACAGAATCATTTGATTATTTCTGTTAATGATTCCAACCAAAATCCATTTTTTAGGTACAACAAGAATTTGTACTATCAAATGATATCGGAGGGCTTCGCAGTTATTGTGGAAATTCCATTTTCCCGACGATTAGTATCTTCTTTAGAAAGGCCAGAGATAGTAAAATCTCATAAATTACGATCAATTCATTCAATATTTCCTTTTTTAGAGGACAAATTTCCGCATTTAAATTATGTGTCAGATGTATTAATACCTTACCCCATCCATCTTGAAAAATTGGTCCAAACCCTTCGTTATTGGGTGAAAGACCCTTCTTCTTTGCATTTTTTACGACTCTTTCTTCATCAGTATTGGAATTGGAACAGTCTTATTATTTCAAAGAAATCCATTTTGATTTTTCGAAAAAATAATCCAAGATTTTTCTTGTTCCTATATAATTTTCATATATATGAATATGAATCCATCTTCTTTTTTCTCCGCAATCAGTCCTTTCATTTACGATCAACATTTTTTCGAGTCTTTCTTGAACGAATTTTTTTCTATGTAAAAATAGAACATTTTGCAGAAGTTTTTACTAATGATTTTCAGACCATCCTATGGTTGTTCAAGGATCCTTTCATGCATTATGTTAGATATCAAGGAAAATCAATTCTGGCTTTAAAAGATAAGCCCTTTCTGATCAAAAAATGGAAATATTACCTTGTCAATTTATGTCAATGTCATTTTTATGTGTGGTTTCAACCAGAAAAGATCTATAGCAATTCATTATCCAAAAATTTTGTTAAGTTTTTGGGCTATCTTTCAAGGGTACAAATCAATCCTTTGGTAGTACGGAGTCAAATGCTAGAAAATTCATATCTAATAGATAAAGATAATACTATGAAGAAACTCGATACAATAGTTCCAATTATTCCTTTAATTAAATTATTGGAAAAAACGAAATTTTGTAACGAAGTAGGACATCCTATTAGTAAACCGATTCGGGCTCATTCATCCGATTCTGATATTATCGACCAATTTGTGCGTATATGCAGAAATTTTTATCATTATTATAGTGGATCCTCAAAAAAAAAGAGTTTGTATCGGATAAAATATATACTTCGACTTTCATGTGTTAAAACTTTGGCTCGTAAACACAAAAGTCCTGTACGTGCTTTTTTGAAAAGATTAGGTTCGGGATTATTAGAAGAATTTTTTACGGAGGAAGAAGAGATTCTTTCTGTGATCTTCCCAAAAGTTTCTTCGATTTCGCGCAAGTTATATAGAGGACGAATTTGGTATTTGGATATTATTTCTATGAATGCTTTGGCGCATCATGAATA